AGAATTCTATATAGATATAGATAATAATATTAAATATTAAGTTATATTTTATATGATTTATATAGAATTCTATATAAATCATAAATAAAAATATAAAATAAAAGATATAAAAGAAAAAATATATAAAAATAGAAAAGAAAGAGAAATAATGATGAAGACAATAAAACCATTGTTACGTTTCCATATTAAAGTAAAGTATAGTACTTAATTTTTTTATTTATCTTAATGCCCATTGGTGTTCCAAAAGTACCTTTTCGGAGTCCTGGAGAGGAAGATGCAGCTTGGGTTGACGTATAATGCGACTTGTCAGACAGATGGGTCATATGGTATTTCCCCGTTATCTCCCCCGATCGAGTATTCTCTGTTTCGCCCAATCCAATAAATAAATATTCAATATTGTATTGATTGAACCATCAATAATTCGGAGCGTGAAGCACAATAATTCCTATTGGGGATCAATATTATCAATTAAAATAATTGATGGTTTACTTGGACTGATAAAATTAAAGTATCCAGGCTCCGTTCAGAAAATACCAAATTAGAAATGGTAAGAGTAAAAGTAATAGAATGGGAGTGTAAATGTAGTAATCTAAATAAGAAATAGTAAATAAAGAATCTAAAAAGAAAATAGAAATTTCATTAAATTATTAATAAAGAATGAAATTCATTAGTAATTGAATAGAATATAACTGACTATAATAGAATCTATTATGTAGAATATATGATTCTTACACGATTACTGCTTGTATCATAGACTATTCTTATACTTACTATAGGGATAATATCAAACTGCCTACCAATAGAGTAGTATGATTAATACATCGAATATTTTGGGATAAGGTATGAAACAATTGAAAAAAAAAGAAGTGGTACTGGACATTTGACCTATATGCGCAAATGAAATTCGGGCAAATCTTCCCCCGGAGTAGAACAAAAACCTAAAATAATTGAAAGGGCCCATTCAGGAACAAGAAAATTACATCGTAATTTGAATTTCGATGAAACAATACATCAATGAGAGGTTAGTTCAATAAGTTCATAAAATTCTTTTTTATTTTCTACATTATAGAATATAGGGAAGGAGAGAAAAACTCATGTTAAAAAAAAAGAAATAGGATTGGAATCGAAACATTGATTTTTTTTCGCAATTCTTTTGAACCGTATGCATCCAAAGGTGCACGTACGGTTCCTCAGGGATACAATTTTACCCTAATCAACCGACTTTATCGAGAAAGATTACTTTTTTTAGGCCAAGAGGTTGATAGCGAGATCTCAAATCAACTTATTGGTCTCATGGTATATCTCAGCATAGAAGATGATACTAGGGATCTTTATTTATTTATAAATTCTCCAGGTGGATGGGTAATACCAGGAATAGCCATTTATGATACTATGCAATTTGTGTCACCGGATGTACATACAATATGTATGGGATTAGCCGCTTCAATGGGATCTTTCATTCTGGTCGGAGGAGAAATTACCAAACGTCTAGCATTCCCTCACGCTTGGCGCCAATGAGTTTTTTTATTTGAGAAAAAAAAAAAGAATACTATGCCTTCGCTGTATCAAATATGAATCAAATAAAGAATAAGTAATAATAGCATGGCACTTCGAGTTCGATATGAACAAACCATTATTGTTTTTTTTCTAACATGAGATTTTGTATCGAGATAGTAGTATGAAAGAAGGGTTATTCCCAATTTGATTTTATGTGTCAAGCAAGAGTCAATTTCAGCGTCACAAACCATTATTCTTCCACACCAGAAGTATCTTTCTTATTTTTATGTTATGAGAGAAAGAGTAAAAAGAATGGAAAAAATCATTTTCTCCTTCTTGGATCATATCAAAAAGAAACTTTGGGATTGCTAAACCACAGACGAGATAAATATATAAAGCAACAGAACCATCATAGTATCCTTTTAACTAATACGAGAGGAAGGGTGGTAAATGGATCATTTAACGATTTGGATCGGATAGGTTGTTCTATTTATTCTTTTCAATAGAATCGCTTCTATAGAAATTCCATTGCAGAGCCGTATGCAATATACAAAAGATGCCCGTACGGTTGTTTAATTCTATTTTTTTATTGTTATTTTGATTCCCCCTTACTTTAACCCAATCATGCGATATATAGATAGAAGAACCATTCATGATGTTATATCAATATCATCAGGGTTATGATTCACCAACCTGCTAGTTCTTTTTACGAGGCACAAGCAGGGGAATTTATCCTGGAAGCAGAAGAACTATTGAAGCTTCGCGAAACTCTCACAAAAGTTTATGTACAAAGAACGGGCAACCCTTTATGGGTTATATCCGAAGATATGGAAAGGGATGTTTTTATGTCAGCAACAGAAGCCCAAGCTCATGGCATCGTTGATCTTGTAGCAGTCGAAAATGATAATACTGGGGATTCTATATAAATATACGAATTACTTTTAAAAATTCGAATTTTCCGTGTGAATAGAAATCATTCATAATCATCAACCATCAGGTTAAGATCGATCTAAACCAACCCGCTCTATTCTATCTAGAATGAGATTCTATAGCCACGCCATGCCAACCATTAAACAACTTATTAGAAATGCAAGACAGCCAATAAGAAATGTCACGAAATCTCCCGCTCTTCGAGGATGTCCTCAGCGTCGAGGAACATGTACTAGGGTGTATGTGCGACTCGTTCAGTTCAGATCATGAGTTTGAAAAATGAAAAAGTATCAACGACCACTACCGATGAATTAGGATAGATATAGTGGAAGACGACCTTTTAATTAACTAATGAAGATATATAATCTACCTAATTATGTTATGAATTTATGGTTTCTATTGGTGCAAATCCAATCACTCTTTTTGAGATGAGAAGGAATTCTCCATTGGTAACAAATAGTTATCCATTAAGCGGAGGAAAAGGTTATGCTACTATTCCTTTTCTTGAAAAAACGGACTAAAAGGGTCAGCTACCTAGCTAACTTTCAGAATTAAATGCCGTCACTGTATGGATAGCTTTTTTGTGAAAGGGACTATTACTTTATAATTAGGATTGAAAAATGAATTCTAATTGAAAATATGGATGGGTAGAGCCAAAGAGTGTGAACTATACAAGTTCACGATAAAATTTGATAAAATGAAAGAAGAGGCTCCGGTGTATAGAGAGGACCTCGCCGTTTCAGAAGTTGCCATAGAAACGAGGTAACCCACTATTCTTTTTTCTTTAGTAGCAGTCGAATTTCTTATTTTCAGGCGAAATATCTTGAAGAAAGAAAAAATCGTGGTCGGGAAGGTCATAGTCGCAAAAGCCATTGGAATTTATATTATATATATATCGGAAGAATCCGTTTTGTTATTAATTGACCGGAGGAAAAGGATGACTGAAAGAAGAGAAATCAATTAGTTATTCAAGAAAGTTTAATTTGATTCAATGACCAGAGTTAAACGAGGATATACAGCTCAGAGACGTCGAAAAAAGATTCGTTTATTTGCATCAACCTTTATGGGGGCTCATTCAAGACTTACTCGAACGACTACTCAACAAAGAATGAGAGCTTTGGTTTCCTCTCATCGAGATAGGAGTAGGAAAAAGAGAGATTTTCGTCGTTTGTGGATCACTCGAATAAATGCGGTAAATCGTGAGGGTAGGCTATTCTATAGTTATAGCCTATTCATCCACAATCTGTACAAGAGACAATTGCTTCTGAATCGTAAAGTACTTGCGCAAATAGCCCTATCAAATAAGAATTGTTTTTATATTATTTCAAATAAAATCATCAATCAAAAAGAAAAAAAATACAAATCAAATAAAGGAATAAAAGAATCTTAATTATTATACAAGAAACAAGAATGATTGAAACAGGATTTCCCGGAGAATGAACTCCGGGAAAATAGAAAAATAGAATAAAAAGAAATTAAGATTTGAGTAGTAGGAATAAACGAACATCTTTCAAGAAAAAAAAAGATTTCTTCCCCATTTTTCCTTTTTTCTAATTTAGAATACAAGAAGAAAATCTGGATTCTAGTTTTTTTCGAGCAAAACATTAATAGGAGCTTGAGTTACGATTGGAGTATATCTATTTATTTTTGGTTCTAGGACCAGTAGTTCTAGGGATCGACTCCACTCTCTCCAATTGTTTCTCATTATTACGAAAAGGTAACAAAGATAAAATACGAGCTTGTTTTATAGCAATAGTAATTAATCGTTGTTGTTTTAAGGTTAATCTATTTGTCCGTCTAGATAAGATTTTTCCTTGTTCACTAAGAAATCGATTAATTAAACTCATGTTTCTATAATCGATTCGATCCCCCGATCCAATTGGGGGTAAACGCCTATGAAAAGATCGCTTGGATTTACGAAAGGGTTGTTTGGATTTATCCATGGTTTGCTTATTCCTTGTTTGTTTATTCCTTCTATATAAAAGAATCTATAAAATCTAATTCTATTTCTTTTATTCATTTAAGATTCGACCAAAATAGGATTTTATTTGTATTATCTATGTTAAGATGTAAAGTTATTAATCTTACCGCTACTTCTAAAAATAACACACGCATTTCGTTCCATCTATTTCTTTATTTCCCCATGAATTGTATACTTTTGACAATAGCGACAAAATTTTCTAAAACCTAGTCGATTGGGTGTATTGTGTCGATTCTTTTGAGTAATATATCTAGAAATGCCCGGCGATTCTTTATTGACACCCTTTTGAACACAACAGGTACATTCCAAAATAACTAGAATTCTAATATCTTTACCCTTGGCCATGAACCTCCTTTTTATTTGGGATCGACTTCACTTTATAACTCTCTTCATTTTCTTTTTGATCCGAACCAAATAAAAAGAAAATAAAAAAAGAATCTAGATTCTATATCTATACTATATTAATAAAAGATAAAAGTTACTAACTAGAAATGGAAATTTTATTTTTCGAATTATTAGAATTCGAACGACTTCGAAGTACTATAATCTAAAATAGAATTACTATTAATTACTATAATATTAACTACTATAACTATAAAGAAAAAGAGTCATATTCATTAATAGAAGAATATTAAGAATATCGTAATAATTAATTAATACAATTTTTTCTAACTATGAATTATTTCTATCCTAATCTCAGTATTTTCTTCTTTCTATGTTAGAATTTCGTGAAACCGCCTCTAGACTGGATCCACATTTTCATTTCTTTTCCCAAAAATTCTATTGTAGATTCGCTGTATTTTGACTGAGGTTCGAGACACTCTTTCTCTTTTTTTTTTTTTTAGGATAGGAAAGAAAAAGTGAGCGAAATTGGAGCCATGTTACGTAGAATTATATCTCAAATCTTCTTCCTTTTTTCACAGATAAATACAAGGATTCAATCAGGATGAAAAAAAGGGGAATGACAAGGCATCTGGAAATAAACGATTAATTTCTATCAATAGACCTGCTAAAGACCCAAACCATAGAGTGGTTAGCACAGGTGCCGTTGAGAGATATGTTTTTATATCTTGCATTGAAAATCCTCCTTATTCTTTTATTTATTTTTTTTTTTCTTATTTATTTTTATTTATTGAAATTCTTTATTTGTATTTGTATATTGTAATACATATATAGTTCCTAATACATAGATCATAGATAACCCGATATTTTAGTTCAAGATCATTTGTTTTTTATTGAAATGAAATTATAATTAGTAATTCCTAATTATAATTCATATGTACAATGATCCAGCAGATTTCATTTTGCCGCCTCCTAAAAAAAATTAAAAGAACATTCTATAACTATCTATATAGGTGATATAGCAAAAAAGAAGGATGTGGAAAACAAGACATGGATTTGATCCAATGACACTAATTTTTAAAAGGGATGTAGCGCAGCTTGGTAGCGCGTTTGTTTTGGGTACAAAATGTCACAGGTTCAAATCCTGTCATCCCTACCTATTCTTTCTCCTATGGACAGTTAGGAGGGATTCATTGAGTAAGATCGGGAATTTTTGGACAGAATCTTTTAGTATTACATACTCTACGTAAAAATAAATAGGGGTAAAAAAAATCCTTTTCTTTACAATTGTATCTACTGTTATAGGATATAAGAAAGCGCTCTTAGTTCAGTTCGGTAGAACGCGGGTCTCCAAAACCCGATGTCGTAGGTTCAAATCCTACAGAGCGTGATTCCGTTTATGTTATGTTGAATCACAATGAAATAACTTAAACAAAACAAAGTAGAATTGCAACTTAAATTTGACCTCCTACAAGAGGAGGTCAATCAACAAAAGAGATGTTACTTAATCAAAGGTCCAACTGATCACCGCGTCTGTATTGTAAATATGCAGTTACAAATAATCCTATTAAAGTAATAGGAATTAGACCTAAGACGATTCCAAATAGAAAAACTTCAATCATTTCAATTTTTTTTAGGGAATAAAAAGAGAGATAAGATCTATCCATATTAATCTGAATTATCCGTGAATCTCAATGACCATAAATTGGCAATTGACCCGGGAAGGAACCATAAAATACCTGAAATGAAATATTCTGAGAGATTTTGATTTTTTTCAATTGTTTATTGAATTTCATTCATTTCAAATAAGTCGTATTTTGTTCAAACCAATAAATAGAGCTGGGGTTATAGTTGAAGCAGCCAGTAAAAAACCAAAATAACTAGTTAGAATAGGCATGAAAGAGCTAAATTAGATATGTTCTTTTACTGCATATATGAATAAAACATTTACCTAAGTCTCAATCCAAATACGACGGTAATAAAAACTAATTTAAAGAATTCATTTAGTTCCAATTGAAAGTTCTTGATTCATCCGTCATTATAGACGGACACTAAAAAAAAAAGAATAATAAATAATATGAAATCTAATTATAATATATTAATTACAATTAACCAATGAAAAAATAAAGAATTAAATAGATAGGGATGTTAATAAGAATTTCCATTTCTAATAATTACTATTTCTATTTTATATATAGTAATAATAGATTCAGTTTAGAAGTTCAAAGTGAATATAGTATTAGCATATTTATTCTATTAGCATATTTATTCTATGAACGAACAATTACCAATTACTTGAATAAAACGAGAGGATTCAAAAAAAGAAAATATGAAACGAACCCCCAAAGGGTTTTATAGATTTCACATAACATATAATGGAATTTTATGAATATAATGAGATCTTTTAATCATGATATCTCTCATTAATTATTAGAGCTCATCCATTCAAGATCTTTACTTTAGATTACTATGATGAATCCACTAATATAAACTTTACTTAGTCTTATATTCTAAGTAGAAAGAAAATAATAGTTACCTTTCGGCAATGATCGAGGCTGCGTTGCTGCGCTAGAGGAAGGATAGCTATACTGATTCAGTCTACTCTAAATACACCTTTGGTATAAAATTGACGATCTCACAGAGTATCAGTAGTTTTAGATTTACTGATTCCATCTTTCACGGAATCGGCCCGCCTTTTTTTTTGAACATACAAAATTTGTGGAGCTCAGCATGTCTGGAAGCACGGGAGA